TGCATACCCTGATCAACTAATGTACGAATAGCATTAAACGCCGCGGCTTGAGCAGCATAGGGTGTTCCTTTTCTTGTGCCTCTGAATCCAGAAGTACCTGCGGAAGCCCAAGAAACCACCCGACCTCGTACGTCTGTCACAGTTACAATAGTATTGTTGAAACTCGCTTGAACATGAATAACTCCTTTTGGTATTCTACGTTCATTCTTTTTTGAACCAATACGTGCATTCTTACGCAAACTAATTTTTGCTATAGGTTTTGTCATATTTTATTAGATAATATTCATAAGAATAAAATAAAAAGAAAGAAGAATCATAAAGATACGGGGATATCTATTTCATATGAAAACGAATCCTTTTTTTTTACATGTACATGCGTTTTTCTTTGAAAAAGTTCTTGATTTAGAACTTGATAAGGATTACCCCTGTCTTTGTTTATGTCTCGGATTGGAACAAATGACTATAATTCGCCCCCGCCTACGAATCAAGCGACATTTTTCACAAATTTTACGAACAGAAGCCCTTATTTTCATATTTATAATTCCTTACTTTCATTCTGAATCTATTTCTTTTTTTTGAAACAAAAATGAGTTTCTTGCATTTTTTCACTTCAAATTATATTCATATTCCTACGAAACGAAAAGGATGTTTAAAAGAATGATCTAATCGTTCGAATCTTTTTTGCGAAGTCTATAAATTATACGTCCCCTGGTTGAATCATAACGACTCATTTCGATTTTGACCCTATCTCCGGGTAGTATACGTATAAAACTGCGTCGGATTCTCCCTGAAATATAACCTAGAATTAGATCTTCATTATCTAATCGAACTCGGAACATACCGTTGGGAAGTGATTCAGTAATTAAACCCTCATGAATCAATTTTTGTTCTTTCATTCCAGGGAACCCCCTTTAAGTATTAACTAATAGAGGAAGGGTTCTATAATTCACTTCTCCTCTCTCTTTTACAAATAGTAAGTTTGAGAGAAAATTAGGGTATCCCAGGAGAATCACCATATATAACACAAAATTTCTCCTCCAATTTTTTCTAGTCGAGCTTCTCGATCTGTCATTATACCTCGAGAAGTAGAAAGAATTACAATTCCCATTCCACCTAAAATCTTAGGAATTCGTTGATAGTTGGAATAGATTCGTAGACCGGGTCGGCTGATACGCTTTAAATTTATTTTATTCCCTTTCCTAGTCTTTCTATGTCGTAAGGTTGAAACCAAGAAATTTTTTTGACTTTCTTGATGTTTTCGAACGTTTTCAATAAAACCTTCTCGTAAAAGTATTTTCACAATATTTTTAGTGATATTAGTAGATACTATTTGAACTTTTCCTTTTTGATCTATGTCAGCATTTCTTATAGAAGTTATTATATCGGCAATAATGTCCCTACCCATGATGAACTATAGTTATTGGTGCCTCCTAATTTTGATATAATCAACATGCTTCTTTTTTGTTTTATTTTTTATTGAATTTTTTTTTCATTTTGAAATTATAAAAAATTCTTAGAAATTTAAAGTATATGCATGAGACACAATCTATTAATCAGATCTATTTCAGGTATTTGAATATCCTATAGATAGTATAGGATATATCCTATTTTCATCTATAAGACTTCGGGTGCTAATGAAACTATTTTAGTAAAATTCAACTGTCGCAATTCCCGAGCAATAGCACCAAAAATTCGAGTTCCTTTTGGATTTCCTTCTTGATCAATGATAACCGCTGCATTGTCATCATATCGTATTATCATGCCGTTGTCACGTTTGAATTCTTTACACGTTCGTACAATCACAGCTCTAATTATTTCTGATCTTTCTAGAGGCATGTTGGGCACTGCTTCTTTTATTACAGCAACAATAACATCGCCAATATGAGCATATCGATGATTACCAGTTCCTATGATTCGAATACACATCAATTCTTGAGCTCCACTGTTATCCGCTACATTCAAAAGGGTCTGAGGTTGAATCATATCATTTTTATTTTAATCTATTATTTCAATGCAAGGAAGAATGAAAAAAAAAAAAAAAAAGAAATATTGTCTCTCCAGAGATAAAGAAATCCGTGGTTGTTTTTTCATTCTCTATACTACTACTTCTTTTTCTTCTTTTACTTTTGTTTAACTATTCTGAAATGACAAATTGAGTTCGTATAGGCATTTTGCATGCAGCTATTCCCATAGCAGCTTTGGCTACAGTTTCTGATACTCCACTCATTTCATAAAGTATTCGGCCCGGTTTAACAACGGATACCCAATATTCGGGGGATCCCTTGCCCGAACCCATACGTGTTTCTGTAGGCCTTAAAGTAACAGGTTTGTCGGGAAAGATACGTATCCATATCTTTCCACCACGACGCGCATATCGTGTCATTGCTCTTCGCCCTGCTTCTATTTGTCTAGCTGTGATCCAAGCAGGTTCAAGTGCCTGAAGAGCATATTTGCCAAAACAAATATAATTGCCTCGGCAAGATATTCCCTTCATTCTACCTCTATGTTGTTTACGAAATCTAGTTCTTTTGGGGTTATAGTTGATGGTTGTTTCCGAATTCCATCTCTACTGCAAAGCCGGACATGAGAGTTTCTTCTCATCCAGCTCCTCGCGAATGAAATTCTTAAATATTCAAAAATCTTACATATACACATGTATTTATGTATTTCATTCTATCAAAAGAAAGAATATACTAATTTTTTCATATTTAATTTGTTACATAGGTAACTGTATATAACTAGGCGTGTTTATGTTTATATCTATATATTTATGTTTATATCTATATAATAGATATATAATGCTTCTTTCTTTTATCAAAATTTATAAAGTATCTTACTTTATCTCTATTGAATCATGTCAATAGTCATCCAAGAAAAGAAATTCTTAAATAAAAAAAAAGAAAGAAAGGTTTCGCGGGCGAATATTGACTCTTTCCTCCTTCATTTGTAGGGTCAATTGATGACTCTTCAGAAGAAAGATTTTTTTCTTGTTCATTCCGCCATCCTACCCAATGAATCATTAGGATTGATTCGTTTTGAAGAGAATCCTATGTAATCACAGGTTCCATCGTTCCCATAGCTTCTCTATTAATACTTAGGTTTGAACTCTGCAATGGAGCTCTCAACAAAATCTATTATTTGTTTCCGAGTAAATCTTCTCAGTTTTTCTTAAACCCGAAGCTCTATTCTATTTATTATATTTTTATTTGTATATTTCTTATTCTATTGTAATTTTAGATTTTGTATTCTTATTGTATATTGATGTTGATGCTTTCTAACACTGCCTTTTTTATGGGTTAATTCTTCATAAACCATACATATGGGAATCATATATCGTTGAGATCTTTATTCTCTCTTTCTATCATCCTTCCATTTTTCCACATCCCCCCTTTTTTTCACAATCCATAATCAGATTTCTTTTTTATGAAAAGGATTTCAGTTGCTACAACTATATGATCTATTCAGTCATATAGTGACTGTTTCTTGGGATCTCGACAATACGAAGCAATAAGTTGGTTTTTAGTTTCTTTAGTTTTGATAGTTACTAAGTTTATAGCGGGGTGAGACTTTTTTTTTCAATCTCAATTATAAACTCTAAAGAAAAAACTAACGAGTCACACACTGAGCATAGCAATTATAAAAAAATCTCAATTAAATAAAGGGTAAATCAAATTTTTATTTAACCTTATAGAATTAGAATTGTTCGTTTTTCTTTGATTTTTGATTAAGAAAAAAATAAGAAAAGAGTTTTTCTATCGATGAGTAGAATGTCGAGATAAAGAAAGGTTCATTATTCTGATTTTATTATTCTTGGTTGACAAATATCCAAATTTTGATACCTAAGACTCCATAGATAGTTCTAATTGTATGGGAACAGTGATCGATTTTAGCGCGAATTGTTTGTAAAGGAACCCTGCCTTCTCTGATCCATTCGACACGTGCAATCTCTTTTCCATCGATACGTCCTGCAATTTGCACTTGAATTCCTTTTATACCCGTTTGTTCAGTTAATTCAATAGCTTTTTTCATTGCCTTTCGAAATGAGACTCTATTTTTTAATTGTAAAGCTATATATTCTGCAAGAATATTAGGTTGTCCATAAGGCTTTTCAATTCTTGTGATACCTATATTGAGTCTCCGGTTTACAGAATGAAACTCTTTTTGTACATTCATCTGTAATTCTTCGACTCCCCGTGTCCGCCCTTCTATTAATAAATTAGGAAATCCAATATAGATTATGACCTGAATCAAATCTATTCTTTTTTTAATTCCTATATGGACAATTCCTTCGAAACCTGAGGATATTTTCTTATTCTTTTTTACATAGTCCTTAATACAATTCCGTATTCTTTCATCTTCTTGTAGACCCATGGAAAAATTTTTTGGTTTTGCGAACCAAAAAGAATGATGACTTTGAGTTGTTCCAAGTCTAAAACCAAGTGGATTTATTTTTTGTCCCATATTTTTCTATTCTTTTTCCATCCATTATTTTTATAATTTTTTTATAAATATTAATCTAAATTTTAGATTTTTCTTTTAAAGAAATCTTTATATGACAAGTAGTTTTTTTTATCAGATAACTACGTCCTCGAGCCCGGGGTTTTAACTTTTTCACAATAGCACCTCTATTGACTTCAGCTTTACTAATAAATAAATCAACTTCATTCAAACCCATATTATGACTAGCATTTGCTGCTGCAGAATAAACTAATTTTAAAATTGGATAAGATACCCGATAAGGCATTAGTTCCAGTATCATGAGTGTTTCCTCATAAGAACGTCCGCGAATCTGATCAATTACTCTTCGTACCTTGAAAACAGACATATATATATGTTGAGCTAAAACTTTTGCTTCTCTATCCGAATTTTCGTTCTTGATCATAAAAGTTATCCCCCGCCAATGAATGATAAGTGCCTAGGTGAAGTATAGTATAAGATAAGTCAGAAAAGTCTAAGTCTTATGAAAAATAAAATAAATCTACCTATACTCTTACTATAAGATAAAGACTCTTAAGTCTAAATAGAAGGCTTTTCACATGAATACTTAGTAGAACGACTAACGACGAGATTTATTATCGTTTCTCGCGTGTCTCACGAAAGTTATAGTAGGTGCAAATTCTCCCAATTTGTGACCGACCATACGATCTGTGATATAAATAGGTAAATGTTCCTTTCCATTATGAATAGCGATTGTATGGCCAATCATTGTGGGTATAATGGTAGATGCCCGAGACCAAGTCACTATGATTTCTTTCTCCTCCCTCCTGTTGAGTTTTTCAATTCTTCCCGATAAATGATTAGCTACAAAAGGATTCTTTTTGAGTGAACGTGTCACGGCTGATTACTCCTTTTTTTTCCATTTTTTAAATTGGCATTCTATGTCCAATATCTCGATCTTAATCTGAAGTATAACGATGAATGGAAAAAAGAGAAAATCCTTTAGCTAGATAGGGGAAGGGGCGGATGTAGCCAAGTGGATCAAGGCAGTGGATTGTGAATCCACCATGCGCGGGTTCAATTCCCGTCGTTCGCCCATCACATTATTTCCAATTCCAAAAATTCGATTTTCAATGTTCCTATTTACGGCGACGAAGAATAAAACTATCACTATATTTGTTCCTTTTCCTACTTCTTCTTCCAAGCGCAGGATAACCCCAAGGGGTTGTGGGTTTTTTTCTACCAATTGGGGCTCTCCCTTCACCGCCCCCATGGGGATGGTCTACAGGGTTCATAACTACTCCTCTTACTACAGGACGCTTACCTAGCCAACACTTAGATCCGGCTCTACCCAAACTTTTTTGGTTCACCCCAACATTACCCACCTGTCCGACTGTTGCTAAGCAGTTTTTGGATATCAAACGGACCTCCCCAGATGGTAATCTTAATGTGGCCGATTTACCCTCTTTTGCAATCAGTTTCGCTACAGCGCCTGCTGCTCTAGCTAATTGTCCACCCTTTCCAAGTGTGATTTCTATGTTATGTATGGCCGTGCCTAAGGGCATATCGGTTGAAGTAGATTCTTCTTTTTTATCAATCAAAACCCCTTCCCAAACTGTACAAGCTTCTTCCAAAGCATACGGCTTTCTAGATGTATATGATGATATCTAGACAGATGGATCTTATATGAATCGTATGATGAAGTACCACATGAGTGGATATATAGGAATCCAAATCTGCCGAATCACTCATGTTATGATCTTCTACATCCTAGGTCTCCCCGTTCCGTCATCTGGCTTATGTTCTTCATGTAGCATTCAGACCGGATGACTCTATGAAATTACGTCGATACTTCCACATATTACGGGTAACGTAGGAGACATCTCTATTTTTCCCCGGGGGGTCTTTCTAATTACCACTGCTTAGCTTTCAATTCGCCTCTGACCATCAAATGAAATGTGAATAACCCGTCCTCCTCTCTTTGAAACAAGGGGCGCTTCCGGTTCTGTGCGCGCTTCAAACAATTTTGTCTTCTCCATATTACCATATCTCTAGAGTCAATAATTTTCTATGAGGAACTACTGAACTCAATCACTTGCTGCCGTTACTCAACAGTTTTCTGTTGAGGTCTATCCCGTAGAGGTACTCCAATTGGATCAGTGATCGATTTCTAGGTTTCGTCGTAAACCTAATTGGTTACTTCCAATTACGTAAATCGATAGTTCAAACCGCACTCAAAGGTAGGGCATTTCCCATTGATATAGGAACTTCTGTACCAGAAACAATGGTATCTCCAATTATAGCCCCTCTGGGATGTAAAATATATCTCTTCTCACCATCCCCATAGTGTATGAGACAAATGTATGCATTTCGATTAGGGTCATATTCTATGGTTACGATTCTACCAGATATCCCTTTTTCATTCCGTCGAAAGTCGATTTTACGGTATAGACGCTTATGACCTCCCCCTCTATGCCCTGCGGTAATGATCCCTCTGGCATTACGACCTTTACCACAATGATGCTGTCCATAGATCAAATTCTTTCGTGGATTGGATTTCACTTGACTGTCTACGGCTCCATTGCGTGTGCTCGGGGTAGAAGTTTTGTATAAATGTATTGCCGTGTTATTAAGTCTTTTGCTTTAAGTTCTTTTCTCTATAAGAGGTGGAATAGAATAACCCGGTTGAAGCGTAATGATCATACGCCTGTAATGCATTGTATGTCCCATAATAGGTCCCATCCTTCTACCCTTTCCCGGGAGTCGATGACTATTCATAGCTCTTACCTTGACACCAAAGAAGAGTTCGACCCAATGCTTTATTTCTGTCCTAGTTGATCCTGATTCGACATTAGAAGTATATTGATTGTTCCCCAATAACCGAATACTTTTTTCTGTAAATACTGCATATTTGATTCCATCCATAAATCCATTTTCTTCCCTATGAGTTCCAGTATCGATAAGAATTCTAGTTCTTACTGTTCATATGTTATGGTATGAATATACCATACCAATTTGCTATGTATGGATGATGAGATTCCATTGATACAGAGCCAATTCCAATAGACTTATTGAATGTTCCCATTGGCGTGCATCCAGCAGGAATTGAACCTACGAATTTGCCAATTATGAGTTGGGCGCTTTAACCATTCAGCCATGGATGCTTAACAGGGATCATCGTACATCGTGAATAACCAAATTCCAATTGAAATGAAATCTTTAGGAGGAATCAATGAAACGACATCAATTCAAATCCTGGATATTCGAATTGAGAGAGATATTGAGAGAGATCAAGAATTCTCACTATTTCTTAGATTCATGGATCAGATTTGATTCAGTGGGATCTTTCACTCACATTTTTTTCCACCAAGAACGTTTTATGAAACTCTTTGACCCCCAAATTTGGAGTATCCTACTTTCACGTGATTCACAGGGTGCAACAAGCAATCGATATTTCACGATCAAAGGTGTAGTACTGCTTGTAGTAGTGGTCCTTATATCTCGTATTAACAATCGAAAGATGGTCGAAAGAAAAAATCTCTATTTGATGGGGCTTCTTCCTATACCTATGAATTCCATTGGACCCAGAAAGGAGACATTGGAAGAATATTTTTGGTCTTCCAATAGAAATAGGTTGATTGTTTCGCTCCTGTATCTTCCAAAAGGGAAAAAGATTTCTGAGAGTTGTTTCATGGATCCGCAAGAGAGTACTTGGGTTATCCCAATAAAGAAAAAGCGTATCATGCCTGAATCTCACCGGGGTTCGCGGTGGTGGAGGAACCGGATCGGAAAAAATAGGGATTCTAGTTGTCAGATATCTAATGAAATCGTAGCTGGAATTGAGATCTCATTCAAAGAGAAAGATAGCAAATATCTGGAGTTTCTTTTTTTATCCTATACGGATGATCCGATCCGCAAGGACCATGATTGGGAATTGTTTGATCGTCTTTCTCCGAGGAAGAAACGAAACATAATCAACTTGAATTCGGGACAGCTATTCGAAATCTTAGGGAAAGGCTTGATTTGTTATCTCATGTCTGCTTTTCGTGAAAAAAGACCAATTCAGGGGGAGAGTTTCTTCAAACAACAAGGAGCCGGGGCAACTATGCAATCCAATGATATTGAGCATGTTTCCCATCTCTTCTCGAGAAACAAGTGGGGTATTTCTTTGCAAAATTGTGCTCAATTTCATATGTGGCAATTCCGCCAAGATCTCTTCGTTAGTTGGGGGAAGAATCAGCACGAATCGGATTTTTTGAGGAACGTCTCGAGAGAGAATTGGATTTGGTTAGACAATGTGTGGTTGGTAAACAAGGATCGGTTTTTTAGCAAGGTACGGAATGTATTGTCAAATATTCAATATGATTCCACAAGATCTATTTTCGTTCAAGTAATGGATTCTAGCCAATGGAAAGGATCTTCTTCTGATCAATCCAGAGATCATTTTGATTCCGTTAGAAATGAGAATTCAGAATATCACACATTGATCGATCAAACAGAGATTCAGCAACTAAAAGAGAGATCGATTCTTTGGGATCCTTCCTTTCTTCAAACGGAACGAACAGAGATAGAATCAGATCGATTCCCGAAATGCCTTTTTGGATCTTCCTCCATGTCCTGGCTATTCATGGAACCTGAGAAGCGGATGAATAATCATCTGCTTCCGGAAGAAATCGAAGAATTTCTTGGGAATCCTACAAGATCGATTCGTTCTTTTTTCTCTGACAGATGGTCAGAACTTCATCTGGGTTCGAATCCTACTGAGAGGTCCACTAGAGATCATAAATTGTTGAAGAAAAAACAAGATGTTTCTTTTGTCCCTTCCAGGCGAGCGGAAAATAAAGAAATGGTTGATATATTCAAGATAATTACGTATTTACAAGATACCGTCTCAATTCATCCTTCGGAACCATATCACATCCCGGATCTGGTTCCGAAGGATGAACCGGATATGGACAGCTCCAATAAGATTTCATTCTTGAACAAGAATCCATTTTTTGATTTCTTTCATCTATTCCATGACCGGAACAAAGGGGGATACGCGTTACGCCACGATTTTTTTGAATCAGAAGAGAGATTCCCAGAAATGGCGGATCTATTCACTCTATCAATAACCGAGCCGTTTCATAGGGAATTTTCCTTTTCTATTGATTCCTACGGGTTGGATCAAAAAAGATTATTGAATGAGGTATTCAACTCCAGAGATGAATCGAAAAAGAAATCTTTATTGGTTCTACCTCCTCTTTTTTATGAGGAGAATGGATCTTTTTCTCGAAGGATCAGAAAAAAATTGGTCCGGATCTACTGCGGGAATGAGTTGGAAGATCCCAAACTAAAAACAGCGGTATTTGCTAGCAACAACATAATGGAGGCAGTCAATCAATATAGATTGATCCGAAATCTGATTCAAATCCAATATAGCACCTATGGGTACATAAGAAATGTATCGAATCAATTCTTTTTAATGAATAGATCCGATCGCAACTTCGAATATGGAATTCAAAAGGATCAGATAGGAAATGATACTCTGAATCATATAACTATAATGAAATATACGATCAACCAACATTTATCGAATTTGAAAAAGAGTCAGAAGAAATGGTTTGATCCTCTTATTTCTCGAACTGAGAGATCCATGAATCGGGATCCTGATGCATATAGATACAAATGGTCCAATGGGAGCAAGAATTTCCAGGAACATTTGGAACATTTCGTTTCTGAACAGAAGAATCCTTTTCAAGTAGTGCAAGTAGTGTTCGATCGATTACGTATTAATCCATATTCGATTGATTGGTCCGAGGCTATCGACAAAGAAGATTTGTCTAAGCCACTTCGTTTCTTTTTGTCCAAGTCACTTCTCTTTTTGCCCAAGTCACTTCTTGTGAGTATCGGGAATATCCCCATTCATAGGTCCGAGATCCACATCTATGAATTGAAAGGTCCGAATGATCAACTCTGCAATCAGTTGTTAGAATCCATAGGTGTTCAAATCGTTCATTTGAAGAAATTGAAACCCTTCTTATTGGATGATCATGATACTTCCCAAAGACCGAAATTCTTGATCAATGGAGGAACAATATTACCATTTTTGTTCAAAAAGATACCAAAGCGGGTGATTGACTCATTCCATACTAGAAAGAATCGCAGGAAATCCTTTGATAACACGGATTCCTATTTCTCAATGATATCCCACGATCGAGACAATTGGCTGAATCCCGTGAAACCATTTCATAGAAGTTCATTGATATCTTCTTTTTCTAAAGCAAATCGACTTCGATTCTTGAATGATCCACATCACTTCTGGTTCTATTGTAACAAAAGATTCCCCTTTGATGTGGAAAAGACCCGTATCAATAATTATGATCGTACATATGGACAATTCCTCAACATCTTGTCCATTCGCAACAAAATCTTTTATTTGTGCGTGGGTAAAAAAAAATCTCTTTTTTTGGAGAGAGGGACTCTTTCACCAATCGAGTCACAGGTATCTGACATCTTCATACCTAACGATTTCCCACAAAGTGGTGATGAAACGTATAACTTGTACAAATCTTTCCATTTTCCAATTCGATCCGATCCATTCGTTCGTGGAGCTATTTTCTCGATCGCAGACATTTCTGCAACACCTCTAACAGAGGAACAAATAGTCAATTTGGAAAAAACTTATTGTCAGCCTATTTCAGATATGAATCTATCTGATTCAGAAGGGAATAACTTGCATCAGTATCTCAGTTTCAATTCAAACATGGGTTTGATTCACACCCCATGTTCTGAGAAGTATTTACCATCCGGAAAGAGGAAAAAACGGAGTCTTTGTCTAAAGAAATGCGTTGAGAAAGGGCAGATGTATAGAACCTTTCAACGAGATAGTGTCTCAAAATGGAATCTGTTCCAAGCATATATGCCATGGTTCCTTACTTCGACAGGGTGCAAATATCTCAATTTCACCCTTTTAGATACTCTTTCAGACCCATTGCCGATACTGAGTAGTAGTCAAAAATTTGTATCCATTTTTCATGATATGATGCATGGATCAGATATATCACGGCCAATTCCTCAGAAGATTCTTCCACAATGGACTCTGATAAGTGAGATTTCGAGTCAATGTTTACAGAATCTTCTTCTGTCCGACGAAATGATTCATCGAAATAATGAGTCACCCGTTCCATTGATATGGGCACATCCGAGATCAACAAATGCTCGGGAGTTCCTCTATTCCATCTTTTTCCTTCTTCTTGTTGCTGGATATCTCGTTCGTATACATCTTCTCTTTGTTTCCCGAGCCTCTAGTGAGTTACAGACAGAGTTAGAAAAGATCAAATCTTTGATGATTCCATCATACATGATGGAATTTCGAAAACTTCTGGATAGGTATCCTACATCTGAACTGAATCCTTTCTGGTTAAAGAATCTCTTTCTAGTTGTTCTGGAACAATTAGGAGATTCTCTGGAAGAAATACGGGGTTTTGCTTCTGGTGGCAACATGCTATTGGGTGGCGGTCCCGCTTATGGGGTCAAATCAATACGTTCTAAGAAGAAATATTGGAAGATCAATCTCATCGATCTCATACCAAATCCCATCAATCGAATCATTTTTTCGAGAAATACGAGACATCTAAGTCGTACAAGTAAAGAGATCTATTCATTGATAAGAAAAAGAAAAAACGTGAACGGTGATTGGATTGATGAGAAAATAGAATTCTGGGTCGCGAACAGTTATTTGATTGATGATGAAGAAAGAGAATTCTTGGTTCAGTTCTCCACCTTAACGACAGAAAAAAGGATTGATCAAATTCTATTGAGTCTGACTCATAGTGATCATTTATCAAAGAATGACTCTGGTTATCAAATGATTGAACAACCGGGATCAATTTCCTTACGATACTTAGTTGACATTCATAAAAAGGATCTAATGAATTATGAGTTCAATAGATCCTGTTTAGCAGAAAGACGGATATTCCTTGCTCATTATCAGACAATCACTTATTCACAAACCTCGTGTGGGGCTAATAGTTTTCATTCCCCATCTCCTCATGGAAAACCCTTTTCGCTCCGCTTAGCCCTATCTCCTTCTAGAGGTATTTTAGTGATAGGTTCTATAGGAACTGGACGATCCTGTTTGGTCAAATACCTAGCGACAAACTCCTATGTTCCTTTCATTACGGTATTTCCGAACAAGTTCCTGGATGACAAGCCTAAAGGTTATTTTATTGATGATATCGATATTGATTATAGTGACGATATTGATGATAGTGATGATGACCTTGATATTGATACGGAGCTGCTAACTATGACGAATGTGCTAACTATGTATATGACGCCGAAAATAGACCGATTTGATATCACCCTTCAATTCGAATTAGCAAAAGCAATGTCTCCTTGCATAATATGGATTCCAAACATTCATGATCTGCATGTGAATGAGTCGAATTACTTATCCCTCGGTCTATTAGAGAACTATATCTCCAGGGATTGTGAAAGATGTTCCACTGGAAAGATTCTTGTTATTGCTTCGACTCATATTCCCCAAAAAGTGGATCCCGCTCTAATAGCTCCGAATAAATTAAATACATGCATTAAGATACGAAGGCTTCTTCTTCCACAACAACGAAAGCACTTTTTCATTCTTTCATATACTAGGGGATTTCACTTGGAAAAGAAGATGTTCCATACTAACGGATTCGGGTCCATAACCATGGGTTCCAATGCGCGAGATCTTGTAGCACTTATCAATGAGGCCCTATCAATTAGTATTACACAGAAGAAATCCATTATAGAAATTAATACAATTAGATCAGCTCTTCATAGAAAAACTTGGGATTTTCGATCCCAGATAAGATCGGTTCAGGATCATGGGATCCTTTTCTATCAGATAGGAAGGGCTGTTACACAAAATGTACTTCTAAGTAATTGCCCCATAGATCCTATATCTATCTATATGAAGAAGAAATCATGTAAGGGAGGGGATTCTTATTTGTACAAATGGTACTTCGAACTTGGAACGAGCATGAAGAAATTAACGATACTTCTTTATCTTTTGAGTTGTTCTGCCGGATCGGTCGCTCAAGATCTTTGGTCTTCATCCAGACACGATGAAAAAAATTGGATCACTTCTTATGGATTCGTTGAGAATGATTCTGATCTAGTTCATGGCCTATTACTATTATTACTCTTAGAAGTAGAAGGCGCTTTGGCTCTGGCGGGATCCTCACGGACAGAAAAATATTGCAGTCAGTTTGATAATAATCGAGTGACATTACTTCTTCGGTCCGAACCAAGGAATCAGTTAGATATGATGCAAAATGGATCTTGTTCTATCGTTGATCAGAGATTTCTATATGAAAAATACGAATCGGAGTTTGAAGAAGGGGAAGGGGCCCTCGATCCGCAACAGATAGAGAAGGATTTCTTCAATCACATAGTTTGGGCTCCTAGAATATGGCGCCCCTGTGGAAATCTATTTGATTGTATCGAAAGGCCCACTGAATTGGGATTTCCCTATTGGACTGGGTCATTTCGGGGCAAATGGATCATTTATCATAAAGAGGATGAGCTTCAAGAGAATGATTCGGAGTTCTTGCAGAGTGGAACCATGCAGTACCAGACACGAGATAGATCTTCCAAAGAACAAGGCTTTTTTCGACCAAGCCAATTCATTTGGGACCTTGCGGATCCATTCTTTTCCCTATTCAAAGATCAGCCCTCTGTCTCTGTGTTTTCACGTCGAGAATTCTTTGCAGATGAAGAGATGTCAAGGGGGCTTATTGCTTCCCAAACAAATCCTCCTACATCTATATATAAACGCTGGTTCATCAAGAATACGCAAGAAAAGCACTTCGAATTGTTGATTCATCGCCAGAGATGGTTTAGAACCAATAGTTCATTATCTAATGGATCTTTCCGTTCTAATACTCTATCCGAGAGTTATCAGTATTTATCAAATCTGTTCCTATCTAACAGAATGCTATTGGATCAAATGACAAAGACATTGTTGAGAAAGAGATGGCTTTTCCCGGGTGAAATGAAACATTTGATTCATGTAACAGGAGAAAGATTCCCCATTCCTTAGCCGTAAAGATATGTGCCCATGAAAAGGGGATTGAGTGGAACAGGATTGGCCGGATGGTAGAGTCGTGGAAACACTTGTTTCTTCCATCTTTTTGGCCTTAGCTCCATGGAACAATATGCTACTGCTGAAACATGGAAGAATTGAAATCTTAGATCACTATGATATGAACTGCCTAAACAAGAATTCTTGAACGGCGAAAGAGCCTATTACTCGCTACATCAAACAATTTCTACTAATGAAACCATGTAAATCCATCGGAAAATACGCATGTCCGCTGAAATGGTTGTTGCTATCTGCTCCAATAACGAATCATTGGTTTCATTGAATAACTAAAGAAGATAGATAGACCTTTCTCTTCGTCTCAGGTCGATGGATCTCCTAAATTGGAAGATCTCCCATATGGATAATACACATTCCAGTTGACCGAGCCTAATTCTAATTGCTTTGTTCCGAAGCAAAGATATCCACGGAGGCGAGTTCGTCCTATTCAGATA